CGACCTAGCAATAATAGAATATATATTCTGTTTACTGAATCGCATAAAATTTTAGCCAACTCGATATATCTATTTCATACGTATGAACGGAGACGAGACGGAGGAATGAAGAGCATTTTCGACGCGAGTTCGAATTTGCGACAGGTACAAATATAAATAATTTGAGAAAATATTCCCGGAAAAAAAATTATGTCACTTACACATATGGAGTCTTGTATAGAATATCAAAATTGATCCAATTTCTACCTATTACTATGATATTATTATCCGATGGGATACCAAAAAAATAAATGGTTGAGATTCAACCTCCTCTCTATAAATGAGATCTATAAACGAGATAAAGACAGAATAATCAGAAGTAGTATAGAGTTTCCTTTTTTTTTTTTACACACTAAATTTCATGTTCAAAAAAGAATTCGCGGATTCTTTTTGGTAGTGGGTGGGATTTATAGAATACGATTGAATTGCGTAATATAAATATACTAAGAATAGTATTGTATTTATTAAGTACATGCCGATACGGCTATCTATCCACATATCACACCTTTTCTTGTAATTTCATTTAGGGGGGGCAACATGGGTCACACTCCATCAAAATTCGTATTTTCTATTCAATATATTCAATGAAAAATTGAAACACGATGATTCTCTATAGGGATATGTACATTAAGAGAGAGGCCCGGCTCGGTATCCGGGTAACAATTTCTGTTCTGGGGTTTACATATACACATATATGTTGTTATAATTGATAATTGAAATTGAAAAGGATTGATTATTGAAAAAAAATGTGATTAGTCATCAATCAATTTTATTTTCTTTTGCCATTCAAGGAAACAAAATTTCAGTGGAGATAAAAATTGAGGAACCGTTCACTAATTCAAAGTAAATTGTTAATGGTTCCAATTTGCCCTGAATTTTTCAGTCTGTCGTCGGAAATCCATTTTTTCTACTCTCAATAGAAAAGAGAAGGGAAATTTTTAAGTGATGTATATTTTGAGATACAGTCAATCGAAGAGAATAATATAAACTAGATGCAATAAAAAATAAAAAATAGGAATAAAAAAGGGATAAGTACAACGGGATTCAAGATCAAAAAAAAAAGCAAAAAAGGGTTAGTAATAGAATATGGATAATATTTTTAGCCATTTTGGATCCAATTTGGCGGCATGGCCAAGTGGTAAGGCGGGGGACTGCAAATCCTTTATCCCCAGTTCAAATCCGGGTGTCGCCTGATCAACAAAAGATTTTTTATTTCTTATCCTGCCGATCTAATTCGATGAATTCTTGCGGAGCAAGAAGCAGAGGCAAAGGACTAAGCGGGCGTGTCAATACTAAATTTTTATAACCCATAGCATAGGTTTTAGAAAAGACTGTCATTTTTTTCTCAAAATCTGGGTGTAGCCCAAACCCGTATCAATAGGAATGAAACAACTCTCACTTATTAATTTAATGATTGGTTCGGGTCATTTATTTGATTTTTCAATTGAATCAAATAAATGGTGAGAGTCAATTCCGGAATTCAGAACTAAGGTCAGAAATCTCGGTATACAAAGGTTCCTAAGAGGCACTCCGTTTTTGCTACTAGAATTGAAGAAGAGATTATACGAAAGACTATCATATCAAAATCTCTTACTCTTAAACTACTACCCTTATTAAAGTAGTGTCTCGCGACTCTATCGGGTATTAAATTAGATCGGATACGATGATGGGAAATCAATTTAGGAGTTGTGGAAAGGCCCGAGGATATTTTGTATCCAGACTCACGAGAGGCTATGAGTGCTCAGACATGCAATCAGAATGGTTGGTCTACTCTTATAGAGTAAAGGTCAAAGTTGAAAAAAAAAAGAATCTATGTAGTAATAGTGGCGGTGGGTTTTCCCGATTCTTTCACAGAAAGAAAGACAGTAAGCTTAGATCAAATAGGAAATAGAGGTATCTGATAGATAGTTATCTATCTTGATGGTATATATATTTTTATGTTTTTGCTTAGTAAAGAAAGGTATTAAAACAAACAAAACAATAGATCTTACTATTCTTACATGCTCCATTAGAAGCATTCCTTTGATATTTCCAAAGAAAGGGCGGGTGTATCATCGTATTTGTACTTAATGCTTCCTGATTCTACCGGAAATCAAAAAATATTGAAACTTGTTACGAGTGTATTCATTGAATTGGTTTGGTTCATCAATAGTCTTAAGTCAAAATCCTATTTTGACTCTGTGCCATTGATTCCACTATGATTATTAATCAATAATAGAATAATTCCTTCATAGAAATAGGGGACATAATTCACATGGATATAGTAAGTCTTGCTTGGGCTGCTTTAATGGTAGTCTTTACATTTTCCCTTTCACTTGTAGTATGGGGAAGGAGTGGACTCTAGGGCTGGGGCACTACTAATACTAATTGAGTAATCGATTGAGCAATCGAACTGGATCAATTCTTTATTGATCATTTTGCGAAGCCTTAAAAAAAAATGTCTTCAAAATTGTACTGGAAT